CAAACGCGCTACCAAGCTGCGCTACATCCCTTTCAATTGGTCTACAGTATCATTGTAGAGAATCCCCGTCTTGTTTTCCACATCCTGATTATTTTATTCCCTCCATTGATATGCAAAATAGATCTTGCCATTTCTTCTTTTTGGTCTCATATCATATAACATATAATAATATTAAATAAATATTTTTCTTGGGAATTCTCAGGTGTAAAGTGACCCTTTTTTCTGCTTTAAGAAAAAAGAAAAGAAAATCTTATCCCCCGACTCATTGCACATTTCAATTTGAATCGGGGATTCCACGCACAAATACAAGTGGTTTTTAACTACATATACATCTCTTACCATAATATATTACAATATGGAATACAAAAAAAAGAAGGAGGATTTTCAATGCGAGATCTAAAAACATATCTTTCCGTGGCACCGGTACTAAGTACTCTATGGTTCGGGTCTTTAGCAGGTTTATTGATAGAAATCAATCGTTTATTCCCGGATGCGTTGACATTTCCTTTTTTTTCATTCTAGTTATTGAAATGAAAAGGGGTGAAGAAGATTAGAGAGAAAATAAAATATTTGTGACTAATCTCTCTTTCCCCTCTTTTCTTTTTTTTTTTTTTTAGAATTAGATAGATAGAATAAGGGAGGAAAGAGAAAGAAAAAAGTGGATTCAACCTCAGCGAAACTCGGGTTGGGCTCCAATTAAATTAATAATACAGTTAAAAGAAAACGGAAATGTGGCTAGGGTAAGAGTATCATACAATACAAGATACTTAAATGAAATACTGTACTGTGATTAGCAATATAGTTAGAAATTATTGTATTACTTATTATTTACTATATTGATTGCAACAAAATCTTTATTTCAAAATTGGATTTTGAGTGGTTAGCAACTTCTATTTTTTTGTCCCTTGCTTCTTATTCGCTTCGGATCGTAAAATAGAAAAGTTGGGTGAATCAAAAACCCAAAGGAGGTTCATGGCCAAGGGTAAAGATGTCCGAGTAAGGGTTATTTTGGAATGTACCAGTTGTGTTCGAAACGGTGTTAATAAGGAATCAAGGGGTATTTCCAGATATATTACTCAAAAGAATCGACACAATACACCTAGTCGATTGGAATTGAGAAAATTCTGTCCCTATTGTTACACACATACAATTCATGGGGAGATAAAGAAATAGATATAGATCGAACCGAGTGCTTGTGTGTCACCCTTCCAAGGAACATGACAAAATAATATAGATATATCTATATTATTTCATATATTTAAATGGAAACAAATACAAATAAATAAATATAGACAAACCCAATCCTATTAATTAATTCTAGAAATCATTTTTGATTTCAGCGAAATGGGATTTTTGCGATAAGGAATAAACAAATTATGGATAAATCTAAGCGACTCTTTCTTAAATCCAAGCGATCTTTTCGTAGGCGTTTGCCCCCGATCCAATCGGGGGATCGAATTGATTATAGAAATATGAGTTTAATTAGTCGATTTATTAGTGAACAAGGAAAAATATTATCTAGACGGGTGAATAGATTGACCTTAAAAGAACAACGATTAATTACTATTGCTATCAAACAAGCTCGTATTTTATCTTCGTTACCTTTTCTTAATAATGAGAAACAATTTGAAAGAAGTGAGTCGACCGCTAGAACTACCGGTCTTAGAACCAGAAAAAAATAGGCTTACTCTTCAACTGAATCAAAATTCCAATCCGAACTCAAACACAGATGGATGTTTTATTCAAAAAATACGAGAAGCAGTCGTGTCATAAGAAGAATAAATCTTTTTTTTTTTATTGAGTGTGTTCGCTCATTTTGACGACTTTATCATATTATCTCATACTAATTTCTACTCTACCTTCCCGGAGTTCATTCTCCAGAGAACTCCATTTAAAAATTATGACGAATTCCTTCCAACTTCTTTATTTTATGATCTCATTGGAAATCATATAAAGACAATTCCTATTTGATATAGCTATTTGTGCAAGTATTTTACGATTAAGAAGCAAGTGCGCCTTATACAGGTTGTGTATTAATCTACTATAAATATAGGATACCCGATTCCCGCGAATTACTGCATTTATTCGAGTGATCCACAAACGACGAAAATCCCTTTTTTTCCTATCTCTATCACGATGAGCCGAAACCAAAGCTCTTAGTTTCTGTTGAGTAATTGTTCGAGTAAGTCTTGAATGAGCCCCACGAAAGCTTGATGCAAATAAACGAATTTTTGTTCTACGTCTCCGAGCTATATATCCTCGTCTAATTCTGGTCATTGAATAAATGAAACTTTGATGAATAACTAATTGATTGCCTTTCTTTCAGTTATTCTTTTCCCCTTTCCTAGTCTATTAATAACAAAACGGATTCTTCCAATTTATAAAATCAAAATTCCAATGGCTTTTGCTACTCTAACCTTCCCGACCACGCTTTTTTCCCTTTTTCTAGGCATTGGAAAAACAATTTCAATATTTTAAATACAACAAAGTAGTAAATAAAAATAGATAAAGAAATTGTGGGTTCCATCGTCTCTATGGTTACTTCTTAAACGGTGAGGTCCTCTCTATACACCGGAGCCCCTTTCTTCATTTAATCAATGTTATTGGTAACTTGTACAGTTACCACTCTTTGGCTCTACCCGTGAATTTTCTAGTAATAGGTCTTTCATAACGAGATAGACCTTCTACAGTAACGGTATTTAATTATGAAAATTGCTGGGGTAGCTGACCCTCTTAGTCCGTTCTTGCAAGAGTAGAAACATAATCTTTCTTCCTTTTTTTTAATAGTATTTCCCCCCGCTTAATGGATAAACTATTTGTTACCAACGGGGAATTCTTTCTCACCTTAAATTGCAAATTGAGGTGCTGGAATTTGCACCAATGGAAACCATAAATTTCATACACAATAGAAAGATATGATAGATCTATCTTTTTTAGATAGTGAATGCAGTTCTTTCATTCTATCCGATTCACAGGTACTGATCTTTGATACTGGAAATTCTTTTGTTTTGTCTCAGCCCATGATTTAAACGAGTCGCACATACACCCTTGTACATGTTCCTCGGCGCTGAGGGCATCCCCCAAGAGCGGGGGATTTCGTGACGTTTCTGATTGGCTGTCTTGGGTTTCTAATAAGTTGTTTAATAGTTGGCATGCTGAATTATACATTATGGGCTGGTTTAGATCGATCCTAACCGTATGATTATGAATTTCTTCTATTTAATAGATTAATAGAATATTAAACCCCTAAGAAGTAAGAAGATAAAATCTTAAATCGTGCATTTGCGTGAAATCACTGTTATTTTTTATCCAACCGCTACAAGATCAACAATTCCATGAGCTTGGGCTTCTGTTGCTGACATAAAAACATCCCTTTCCATGTCTTCGGATACAACCCATAAGGGCTTGCCTGTTCTTTGTACATAAACCTTTGTAAGGATTTCGCGCAGTTTCAGTAGTTCTTCCGCTTCCAGGATAATTTCTCCCGTCTGTCCCTCAGAAAAACCGCCAATAGGTTGATGGATCATTACCCTGATGATATATTATAACATAATAAAAGGTTCCTCTATCTCGCACGATTAGGCGGGGGGAAGAGATAAAGAATAAGAAAAAGATAGAATTGAACAACCGTACAGGCATTTTTTTCGCATTGCATACGGCTCGACAATGGAATTCGCCTTTTTACCTTTCATCAACGAAAGTCATCAACGAAAGAGAAAATATGGGGTCTATTATACCCAGATCGGTCAATGATCCAATTACCACCCTTCTTTTTTTTTGGAGGAGTTCAAAAATACTATGATGGCCCCGTTGCTTTATATATTTATTTCGTTTGTGACTCAGCAATCCCAAAGTTTCTTTGTTTTTTTTTTCAAATAAAAAAGAAAAAATAATCTTCTTTTTTTTATTTGCGTACTTTTTCATAACATAAATATTGTTAATAACCTTCCGGTGTGAAAAAAGTTTGTGACGCTGTAATAGGCCTACAATAGGTAAGATAAACTCGGAATACCCCTCTTTTATCTCATACTACTCCTTCGATACATAATAGAATATTTTGAAAAAAAAAAAACAATAAAAATTTGCATATCGAATTCGAAGTGCCATGCTATTATTACTTAATATTAATAATTCATATGGCGAAGGCATAGTCTTCTTTTTTCTCTCAAATAAAAAACTCATTGGCGCCAAGCGTGAGGGAATGCTAGACGTTTGGTAATTTCTCCCCCGACCAGGAGAAAAGACCCCATTGAGGCGGCCAATCCCATACATATTGTCTGTACGTCTGGTCGCACAAATTGCATAGTATCATAAATAGCTATTCCGGGTATTACCCACCCGCCAGGAGAGTTTATAAACAAATACAAATCCTTGGTCTCATTCTCTATACTAAGATATACCATAAGACCAATAAGTTGATTCGAGATCTCGCTATCAACCATTTGGCCTAAAAAAAGTAATCTTTCTCGATAAAGTCGGTTGATTAGGATAAAATCAAATTGTATCCCTTCGGAGCCGTACAGGCACCTTTTGATGCATACGGTTCAACAAAACTTGCGAAAAAAAAAATCAATGTGTAGCTCCCAGCCCCCTCTTTTTTTCCTAGCGAGCTCTTTCTATCAAAGGGGGTTTTCTTCCATTTTTCAATAACGACGAGTTTGACCGGTTTCCTATACCTATAATATTCTAATATAAAAAAAGCAATTCACTAATCGAACTAACTTTTCATTGATGTATTTTTTCATCGAGATCCAATCCAAAAATCACGATGTCATTTTCTTGTTCCTGACTGGGCTTCTTCCATTTTTTTAGGTTTATGCTCTACTCCGAGTAAGGATCTGCCCGATTTTTATTTGACATATAGGACAAATGACCCCAATACCACGTCTCTTTTTTGCTATGACTTCGTCCCCTTTTTTTTTTTAATTCATTTCTTTCATGTCTTCCGCCAAATCTTCGACATATTCATCATATTTATTATTCCATTGATTAACAGTTTGAGATCACTCCTATTGCGAATAAATTTCGAAATGGAATTGTTTATGATATCTATGATCTAAGTAATAATAATAGATATATTCCCAATTGGGTTTTTCTAAACGGAGCCTGGATACCTCATTTTATTGGTCCAGCCAAGACGACCATAAATTTTTTTATTGCTAATATTAATCTGGATACCTCCGCACAAAATGGATCTAATTGCACTTCATTGCACTTCACGCTACAAATTTTTGATAATTCAATCAATTTTTTTTGGGCGAAACCGAGGCTATCTCGATCGGGGGAGAGAATGGGGAAATCCCATACGACCCAATAGGTCTGACAAGTCGCACTATACGTCAACCCAAGATGCATTCTTTTCTCCGGGACTTCGAAAAGGTACTTTTGGAACACCAATAGGCATAAAATGAAAGAAAAAAAGAATTAAGTACTCTAGTTTACTTTGATGTGGAAGCGTAATAATGGACTTCTTGTCTTAATAATATTGGCCTTTATCATATTTTATACATAGATTGAATAAGTTCATAAAATAAAGGAAAATTCTTACGAGTAGGTCCTTTGAATGATGGCCAAATGTGGATGCATCCGCTCATAGAAAAGGGAATCAACCCCCATTGCGTATTGGTACTTATCGAGTATAGAATAGATCTGCTTCTCTTTTTTCCTACGAACCGAACTCTTCCATTATTACTAAAAGATATTACTAAAAGAATAGAACAAATATTCATCCTTTTTTCGAGATAATCCACTGAAAAAAAAAAAGGGGGGTACATAGCAGAGTTTTTTTCAATGCAATAAAGTTACATAGTGTCTATTTTTTGTTAATAAAGGGGTAGTCCCATGGGTTTGCCTTGGTATCGTGTTCATACCGTCGTATTGAATGATCCCGGCCGTTTGCTTTCTGTCCATATAATGCATACAGCTCTGGTTGCTGGTTGGGCCGGTTCAATGGCTCTATATGAATTAGCAGTTTTTGATCCCTCCGATCCCGTTCTTGATCCAATGTGGAGACAAGGCATGTTCGTCATACCCTTCATGACTCGTTTAGGAATAACCAATTCATGGGGCGGTTGGAGTATTACAGGAGGGACGATAACGAATCCGGGTATTTGGAGTTACGAAGGTGTAGCCGGGGCACATATTGTGTTTTCTGGCTTGTGCTTCTTGGCAGCTATCTGGCATTGGGTGTATTGGGATCTAGAAATATTTGGTGATGAACGTACAGGAAAACCTTCTTTGGATTTACCTAAGATCTTTGGAATTCATTTATTTCTCTCAGGAGTGGCTTGCTTTGGTTTTGGGGCATTTCATGTAACAGGATTGTATGGTCCTGGAATATGGGTGTCCGACCCGTATGGCCTAACTGGAAAGGTACAATCTGTAAATCCAGCGTGGGGTGTGGAAGGTTTTGATCCTTTTGTTCCAGGAGGAATAGCCTCTCATCATATTGCAGCAGGGACATTGGGCATATTAGCAGGCTTATTCCATCTTAGTGTCCGCCCGCCTCAACGTCTATACAAAGGATTACGTATGGGTAATATTGAAACCGTTCTTTCCAGCAGCATCGCTGCTGTCTTTTTTGCAGCTTTTGTTGTTGCTGGAACTATGTGGTATGGTTCAGCAACTACCCCCATCGAATTATTTGGTCCCACCCGTTATCAATGGGATCAGGGATACTTTCAGCAAGAAATATATCGAAGAGTTAGTGCTGGACTAGCCGAAAATCAAAGTTTATCAGAAGCTTGGTCTAAAATTCCTGAAAAATTAGCTTTTTATGATTACATCGGAAATAATCCGGCGAAAGGGGGATTGTTCAGAGCGGGTTCAATGGATAACGGGGATGGAATAGCTGTTGGGTGGTTAGGACACCCTATCTTTAAAGATAAAGAAGGGCGTGAACTTTTTGTACGTCGTATGCCTACTTTTTTTGAAACATTTCCAGTTGTTTTGGTAGACGGAGATGGAATTGTTAGAGCCGATGTTCCTTTTAGAAGGGCAGAATCGAAGTATAGTGTCGAACAAGTAGGTGTAACTGTTGAGTTCTATGGTGGCGAACTGAATGGAGTGAATTATAGTGATCCTGCTACTGTGAAAAAATATGCTAGACGTGCTCAATTGGGTGAAATTTTTGAATTAGATCGTGCTACTTTGAAATCCGATGGTGTTTTTCGTAGCAGTCCAAGGGGTTGGTTTACTTTTGGACACACTTCGTTTGCTCTGCTTTTCTTTTTCGGACACATTTGGCATGGTGCTAGAACCTTGTTCAGAGATGTTTTTGCTGGTATTGACCCGGATTTGGATGCTCAAGTGGAATTTGGAGCATTCCAAAAACTTGGAGATCCAACTACAAGAAGACAAGTAGTCTGATGCAACATTGCTCTGCTATTTTTCGCTTCTCGCTTCTATTTTCGGTTTGTGATTTTAAATAAGGTACTGGAGAAATCTGGATTTAAATCGTCGCCTTTTTTTGATTCTTTTTTTTTTTTTTCTTTAATCCGG